CCGGAAAGCAAGGAATAGTAATCTTTGACGAACAAGAGAAAAAATCATTATTATTTCGATACAAGACGACACAAGAAAAGGGATTTTACACCCTTTTCTTGTGTCGAATAGAAGATTAGGAAGACTAGTAATCCCTCCTAAAAGTATTTGTTCCTTTCATTTTTCCCATCCTTCCCCTGTATTCTCTTCCTTTATATTTGTATGCCTATAGTCTATTACTAGGAATGGGATACACGTAATGAATTCCAGACATCCCACAAACAAAACAAAAACAATATAAACAAAAAGGTTTACAGAATTTTTTGATCATACATAAGTATCGATCGACAATAATTTGTTGCTTTTTACCAACTTAATGTTAAGGAATTTCTGGACCTAGAAATTCATTTCATACAATTGAACCTTTTCAAACTGTTTCTTTTTAAGAACCAAAAAAACTTGTGCCAAAATAACGGATGCCAAGAAGAACAAAAGGCCTTGGACACGTAATGGATCTTGAAGCACTATTTCTGCATCTCCCTGACCAAACCCTCCTACATTGGGATTGCTTGTTAATGGTTGATCAAGCTTGATGGATTCACCCTCTGAAACAAGAAGTTCTGGTCCTGGAGGTATAATATCAATCACTTGATGTCCATCCGATACATCAACTATGGATATTTCATATCCTCCTTTTTCTTTACGTACTATTTTGCTTACTATACCTGCTGATGTAGCATTATAGACTGTATTGTTACTCTTGCTCCCATCAGGATAAATCTGACCCCTTCCTCTGTTCCCACCTACATATATGGGATATTTTAAGAAGTGAACGTCTTTCCTCGTAGCAGGGTCGGGGGAAAGAATGGGAAAGGCGATTTCACTATATTTCTGACCGGGAACAGGACCTATCACAAGAATATTTCTTTTATTGGGACGATAACTCTGAAAAGACAGATTTCCCATCTTTTCTCTCACCTCGGGAGAAATACGATCGGGGGGGGCTAATTCGAATCCCTCGGGTAAAATAAGAACAGCCCCTACATTCAAAGCCCCCTTTTTACCATTAGCAAGAACTTGTTTCAGTTGCATATCATAAGGGATTCGAACAACTGCTTCAAATACAGTATCAGGAAGCACGGCTTGCGGAACTTCAATATCCACGGGCTTATTAGCTAAATGGCAATTGGCACATACAATTCGTCCAGTTGCTTCTCGTGGGTTTTCATAACCCTGCTGCGCAAAAATGGGATATGCATTTGAAATAGATGCCCGAGTTATTACATATATCATGATCGATATAGAAATCGATTGAGTCATCTGTTCCTTTACCCAAGAAAAAGTATTTCTATTTTGCATGTCCAATCATTGATCCCGGAATTTCTACAATAAATTAGATAGGTAGCTAGTATAGTTCCCTATACACGAGTCTGTCATTGTACTGGGATAATTGTACTGGAATATAGGACGAATACCTTGAAGAACTAGAAGTATAAAGAATTAAGTAAGATTGAAAATGTTTTCTTTATATACGAAGAAAGATTCTGATTTGATTAATATCAGGAGATCAAATGAGTTCTTCATTCATTCATTGAATGATAAATGACTACAAGTGAAGGAGATACACGATTTAAATAATAGAAGATCCAATATTTCACAATTGTATCTAGAATAACTGGAAAAGTGGAAACAAGACTAGATATAATTTGATCGTTATGAACCAATCCAAAATCGTTGTAGACCGAACCAATCATTAGTTCCCAACCATGGGTCGAATGAAATCCGATCCATAAATCAGTAACTAAAAGAATCAAAAAAGCTTTTATTGTGTCACTTAAGTTATAGAGGAATTCCTGAATCCAAGAATTAAGAATGACAAGTTCTTCATTACCCAGAATAAAATAACCACTTAGAATAGCGAAACAAATTATATTTGTCGAGAAATCCAAAATGATATGGAGATGATATTCATTGTGTGTTTTGACCAATTGTATCGTTTCCTTGTGTATTCCTATACGAAGTTTTTGTATATGCGTCTCCGGGTACTCCTTTATCATTTCATCCAAGAGGAATAGTTCTTCCAATTCTATGAATCTTTCTAGAACATTTTTCTCTTGAATATCATTCAAAAAAGTTTCGGATTTCCCGGTATTCCACCAATTAGTAACCCAAGGTTCCAGACATTTATTAAATGAGAGAGAGACCCACCAGGGCAAAAATATTATGGATGAAATATATGGGAGGGATACCCGGGCTTTCTTTTTTTTCATTTTTATCCTAAAAGGACCCTTATTCTATTTCTATATTCCTTTCCTTATAGATCCGAGATCTAAATTATTAGACAAAAATAGGAAATAGATCCATGGGTTCAATACCTTTTTATAGAACTCGTACTTCAGAGAAATATCAGATAGAGTCGACGGTTGTATTAAAAAGGAAATTAGCAAGTTTTTTTTCAATTTTTTCTTCAGTTCATTTCAAAATACTTCAATTGGTACGCGCAAGAAATAGGCCAATTCGGCAGCTTTTTGTTCAATTTCTCGTGGAGTAAAATACTCATCAGTACGAGTCAAGGGAATGGCTCCTTGGCCTCTGATTTCCATATAAAGGACACGACGAGGATAAAGACCCTCTTTAACCTCTATTCTGATGGATTGGATATCTCTCATAAATAAGCGAAGGAAGATGCGACGATTTATTCCAGGAAATCCCCAACGAAAAATACACACTATTCCTTCCTTTCTATCGAATCGGTCATAACCACTACCTACATTCCATGAAATTGTGCACCACAAATAGGAGCTAATGAATAGACCTGCGATCCCATAGAAAGACATCACGATCCCTTGTGGAAAAAAAATAATTTGCTGAGATGGAAATACGGATATCAGATTCCTACCAAGATAACTGGAAGTTCCAACCACTAAGAATCCTAGTGAACCTAAAAAAAGGATACAGGCCCAGAAAAAATTACTTGTTTTTCGAGACCCCATTATAGGTTCTATCCATATATGTTCTGATCGCCAATTCATACTCTACTAGATCCAGTTGCATTCGATTGGAATTGAGAGAATAACCAAAATGAATTTTACTTTCTTGATCCCGAAGTAACTTTCATTAACTAGCACTATTCTGATGTAAACCGTTAGAAGTAATTTGTTAGATACATTGACTTTCCATTTAAATAAAATATTCGCCGATCCGTTTTTAATTTAACCAGCTATACCTGCATATACATGCATTTATGCGGATATCATGTATCCGCATGCATAACAGCTCTTTCATTTGTGTTCGTAAAGAGTCACATATCGTACCATATTACACTAAATAAATATCTGTATTATGATCCAGTGTTGAAATAAATTGACGAGATTTGGTCCCATCGGATCTAGACAATCTTATTTTTTTGGACATAAAGAGATAAAGAAGCCATTGCAATTGCCGGAAATACTAGGCCCACTAAAGGCACAAAAATAGAGGGTAAGTTGAGATCTGTCATAGAATGGGTGCCTCGATTTAATATTTCTATTAGAAAGAGAAAGATATCTTATGATATGATAAGTATATCTATCCTAAGTATATATCATAAACTGTATTATATTTATAATATTATTTATAAATATATTATTTAATAATTATATTTATATTTATATTATATTATTTATTATATATTATATTATTTATTATATATATATATATATATATTATTATAATTATTTATTAATATTTAGAAATTAATATTTATAAGTAGTTAATAAGTAATTAATAAGTGCAAGGAATGTGGAACTAAATAAAATAAGTGTACCTATTCATCTTTCTACACGAATATGTATGATAATTCGCTTTATTAATATATTTTTATATTCTTCTCCCATCCTTATTTCTTTCTATCTTTCTAATCTAATAAGGAGTTTATTATGAAAATAAAAGATTTTATTAGGAGTTTGCGACTCTAACTAATTCGATCCATCCAACAAACGGGGATTCATAGTAAAATAAAAAAATGGGGGTTATCGATAGATATAGAAATAACTTCTATTCTCTATTTTATATTTATTTCTTTTTATTTTGATTTCGATATTTTTTTTTATTGTCTATATTAATACGTAAGAAGGCCAGAGAATTTTTTTTTTTATTTTCCCTAATTCTAATTCTTCGGAGGGAAAAATTCACTTTTTTATCCTGTTGATAGAAGGTTTGTGATTACTAATCATGAATAGAGGTAGGATAAAAAAATAGATCTGGAGGAAAAAATAAAAAGTAATTACCCGAAACTTCTAATTCTTATTACAAGTAGAACTTATGTCATCAAAGAAAACACCATTCTTTTTTGTTTTTTTTTTTGATTACGATGAACTAAATACTTGTTCGCTACAAATAACTGAATTTAGTGCTATACTTTATTAATATTAATTTTTTGAATTTTGATTCAAGGGAAAGAAACCGTGGAGCTGAAATAACTCACTCAGAACACCTTTTAAAGGATTACGTGGTACAATTGGGTCAAATAAGCCTTTATGGAATAAATACTCAGACGCTTGTGAACCATCGGGTACTGTCTTTTTCAATGTTTGTTCAATTACTCTTTTACCCGCAAATGCAATGTAGGCATTAGGTTCAGCAACAATGACATCTCCCAACATACCAAAACTGGCTGTTACTCCACCGGTTGTAGGAGATGTAAGGATTGATACATAGAATAAATTTTTATTTGATTGATAATTATATGAAGCGGAAGATATTTTAGCCATTTGCATCAAACTCAAACTTCCTTCTTGCATGCGCGCTCCTCCAGAAGCACACACAATAATGACAGGTAAAGATCGATTAGTAGCATACTCGATCAAACGGGTGATTTTCTCGCCTACTACGGATCCCATACTACCTCCCATGAACTTAAAATCCATAACCCCAATTGCTATGGGAATACCATTTAGTTGACCTATGCCTGTTTGAACAGCTTCAGTTAAACCTATCTTTCTTTGATAAGAATCGATACGATCTCTATAGGGTTCCCCCTC